GGAAAAAAAATTATTTGCTGAGAAGGAAATAAAGATATAAAATTCCTACCAAAATAACTGGACGTTCCAACCAATAAAAACCCTAATGAACCTAAAAAAAGAATAAAGGCCCAACAGAAATTACTTGTTTTTCGAGACCCCGCTATAAGTTCTACCCATATACGTTCTGATCGCCAACTCATACTCTAACTAGACCTAGTTGCATTTTATTGGAATTGGGAGAATAACAAAAATCATTTTTGTTTTTTACTTTTTTTTGTTTCCGAAGTAACTCTCATCAACCAGCACTATTATGATGTGAACCTTTAGGGATAATTCATCGAATTTCTTAGATCCAAACTAAAATAATAACATCCCTTTCATATGATTTCCTAATACATATAGATATATTTACTTTACATTTCAGAAATTCTCCCCGATCCCGATCTATTTTCAAATAGTTATAATTCATTTATCATGTTTACACATACATAAGAGCTTATGCCCGAAGGAAGCCGCATATTATACCATATTTTACTAAATAGATATCCGTGTTATGATCCAAGTAAGTCTTGAAAAAAAAAATATATATATAAGATTTTTCCTTGTTGTATCTAAAAAATCTTGTTTTTTTGAACATAAAGAGATAAAGAAGCCATTGCAATTGCCGGAAACACTAAGCCCACTAAAGGCACAAAAATGGAGGGGAAACTGTTGAGAGTTATCATAGAATGGGTACCTCGATTTAATATTTGTACCTGTTATTTATTGTTATATTTATTGTTTTATATTTTAACCTTTAATTCATATATAATCTTTAATTCATATATAATTGTTATATTATACTAAGTATACCTAAGTGAGTATATAGTCTACCTAAGTGAGTATATATATACTTAATAGGGAGTATATGTTTTAATAAATATATATTAATAAATAAAATACAATAAATATATAAATGGACCTATTCATCTTTCTACATGTTTCTACATGAAATATATATATACGATAATCCACCCTTTTATTATTCGTATTAGTAGTTATTACCTTTTCTTGTCTTATAAATTTCATAATTTAATAAAATGAAAAAGTATTTCCTAAAAACTCCCAAAGAATTCGTTATAATACGATCCAACAAAAAGGATTCTTAGTGGGGGATTCTTTTCGGGAGATATAGAAAGATGCAAGACCTTGTTAACTAATTCCACGGAAGAAAGCGAAAGAATTCACTCTTTTATTTTGTTTAATAGAGATTTCCTAGTTAGTATTAGTATTAGTAACCGGGAATATCGATAAAAAACGATCCGGATGGTTCTTTCTACAATTAAATCTTATGTTACCAAAGTCAAAATCCATTCTTCGGATTTTGACTTTGATTCCTATAAATTAAATAACTACTTGATCACCACACATAAAAAAATTGATTAAGTTTTATTAAATTAATACTCTTATTAAATATAAAATTAAGACTCCTCTTATTATTATTAAATTAAGACTCTAAGGCTCAAATCTAATTTTCATTCAAAGGAAAGAAAGCATGTAGCCGAAATAACTCACTCAGAACGCCCTTTAAAGGATTACGTGGTACGATTGGATCAAATAAGCCCTTATGGAATAAATATTCAGCCACTTGTGAATCCTCAGGTACTGTCTTATTCAATGTTTGTTCAATTACTCTTTTACCTGCAAATGCAATATAAGCATTGGGTTCGGCGATAATGATATCTCCCAACATACCAAAACTAGCCGTCACCCCGCCTGTGGTAGGGGATGTAAGGATTGCTACATAAAATAACTTTTTATTTGATTGATAATCATATAAAGCGGAAGATATTTTAGCCATTTGCATCAAGCTCAAACTTCCTTCTTGCATGCGTGCTCCTCCGGAAGCACACACTAGAATAAGAGGTAAAAATTGATTGGTAGCATACTCGGCCAAACGTGTGATTTTTTCGCCCACTACAGATCCCATACTACCACCCATAAACTGAAAATCCATAACACCAATTGCTACGGGAATACCATTTAGTTGACCTGTGCCTGTTTGAACAGCCTCAGTTAATCCTGTATTTTTTTGATAAGAATCAATACGATCTTTATAAGGTTCCTCCTCCGAATGAAATTCAATGGGATCCAGAGAGACCATGTCTTCGTTCATAGGATCCCAAGTACCGGGATCAATCGAAAGTTCGATTCTATCAAAACTACTCATTTTCAAATGACATCCACATTGTTCACAAATATTCATTTTTGATTTTAAAAATTTCTTATAATTTAATCCATAACAATTTTCGCATTGAATCCACAAATGCCTGTATTTTTGAGTTACATTTAAATTATTAGAACTTATACTAAAATCACTATCATCTGTGCTAGTTTTTATAATGGAACTCTCGCTTTTACTACTATTTACGCTTTCGCCACATTCGCCACAAATGTAACTATAAATGTAGCTGTCACTGTAATTGTTACTGTTGCTTAAATAACTATCAATACAAATTTGAGAACCAAGATAACTGTC